GGATTTCCAAAGTTATTAATAGAAAGTCGTCCGCGGGGAATTGAAGAATTACAAACGAATTTACAAAAAGAATTAAATTGTGTAAACATAAACCGAAAACTTAATATTGATATCACAAGAATTGAAAAACCTTATGGAAACCCTAATATTCTTGCAGAATTTATAGCCGGACAATTAAAGAATAGAGTTTCGTTTAGAAAAGCAATGAAAAAAGCTATTGAATTAACTGAACAAGCAGATACAAAAGGAATTCAAGTGCAAATTGCAGGGCGTATCGACGGAAAAGAAATTGCACGTGTTGAATGGATCAGAGAGGGTAGGGTTCCCCTACAAACCATCCGGGCTAAAATTGATTATTGTTGCTATACAGTTCAAACAATCTATGGGATATTGGGCATTAAAATTTGGATATTTATAGACGAGGAATGAGAAAAGAAACCTTTACTTATCTTTTCCTTCTATCCAATTATCCAATAAAAAAAGAAACTCGTCTATTTCTTAATAATTTTATTTTTTTATTTTCATAGGGTTGAATAAAAATTAGATTGACCATTTATTTGATATAATTGCTATGCTTAGTGTGTGACTCGTTGGTTTTTTAGGGTTAGCATTAAAACCAACCCCGCAGTATGAACTAATTACTATAGAAGTAATAACCAACTCATCACTTCGCATTATCTGGATCTAAAGTCTCAGTCAAAATATGATATATGGGTCATATCTTTGTAGCAACTGACAATTTTTTGCATAAAAAATGAACCCGATTCTAACATAACAAAATAGAGAAAGGTGTGGATAAATGGAAATATGAGAGAAAGGCAGAAAAAGAATATTAATGACATATAATTCCAATATGTAAGGTCTATAAACCACTTCAAAAAGCAGTGTAATAAAGCATCACTACGAATTCATCCATAATATAATAAAAAGAATGAATCTTCTTATAAATCAAAAATAAAGAGCTTCGAGCCAATAAAGACTGAGAAAATTGACTCAAGAACAAATTGAATTTCATCATTAGCTCCATTGTAGAATTAAGACCTAACCATTGAATAAGAAGCGGTGGGGACGATGAAACCCGTGAATACAAAAATTTTGATGATTTCAAAATGAATCTTAACGATTCACAGGTCGGGATGGCGGAACGTACCGAAACTCTATTCATCTAGCTGATAAAACGCGAGCTAATCCTACAATTGAAACGGAAATAGAGATTGAAAGAGTAAATATCCGCCCGCGAAACCTTTATTTTTTTAATTGCTAAATTTGGGGCAATATGTTAACTACAAAACAAAAAATGGATTAGGACCTTCTAAAAAAGAAAAATTAAATATTATTTTGATATGTTTGCACAAATCATTGAAATTTGATTTCTTGATCTGTATCTTCAATTTTTGGAAATTTCTAATAAAATCGAAAAATATTGAGTTATCTATTTCAACAAGATATAAAAATTACTAATCGGATCTATTAGATAAGTTTAATTCGATGAAATCTTAAACAATCGACTGATTTTATTTATTACTCAATAAATACATGTATATCTTAATTTAAATGGAATCTTAATTCCAATTAAATATTTTCGATTTCGAATACTTTTATCTTTTATTTCGTCGCGAGGAGCCGAATGAATTGAAAATATCATGTCCGGTTCTGAAGTAGAGGTGGAATTCAAAAAAAACATCAACTATAACCCCAAAAGAACCAGATTCCGCAAACAACATAGAGGAAGAATGAAAGGAATATCTTATCGAGGTAATCATATTTGTTTCGGTAAATATGCTCTTCAGGCACTTGAACCCGCTTGGATCACATCTAGACAAATAGAAGCAGGCCGACGAGCAATGACACGAAATGCGCGTCGTGGCGGAAAATTATGGGTACGCATTTTTCCAGACAAACCAGTTACACAAAGACCCGCGGAAACCCGGATGGGTTCAGGAAAAGGATCCCCTGAATATTGGGTAGCTGTTGTTAAACCTGGCCGAATACTTTATGAAATAAGTGGAGTAACAGAAAATATAGCTAGAAGGGCTATTTCAATAGCAGCATCTAAAATGCCTATACGAACTCAATTTATTATTTCGGAATTAAAGATGTAAAACCAAGAGAAATGAGTCTTGGAGATAACAAAAATTTCGGGTTTCCTTTTTGTTTTGGACAAACAATATTTCTTTTTTTTCTTCATCCTTTGCATTGAAAGAAAAGATTCAAAAATGATATGATTCAACCTCAGACCTATCTAAACGTAGCGGATAACAGCGGGGCTCGAGAATTGATGTGTATTCGAATAATAGGAGCTAGCAATCGCCGATATGCTCATATCGGCGACGTTATTGTTGCTGTGATCAAAGAAGCAGTGCCAAACATGCCTCTAGAAAGATCAGAAGTAGTCAGAGCTGTAATTGTACGTACTTGTAAAGAACTCAAACGTGATAACGGTATGATAATACGATATGACGACAATGCTGCAGTTGTTATTGATCAAGAAGGAAATCCAAAAGGAACTCGAATTTTTGGCGCCATCGCTCGGGAATTGAGACAATTAAATTTTACTAAAATAGTTTCACTGGCTCCTGAGGTATTATAAAATGAGATCTTGATGTGTTTATAGGGGCTATTAAAAAAAAAAAGATTCGTTAGTAGATTGTGTCTTACGCATATACCTTTAATAATTCATATTCATAAACAAATAAGTAAAAAAAAAAAAAGAAAAACATGTTGATTATATCCAATTTGGAAACATCAAAAAATTTAGTTCATCATGGGTAGGGACACTATTGCTGAGATAATAACCTCTATACGAAATGCCGATATGGATAGAAAAAGAGTGGTTCGAATAGGATCTACTAATATTACCGAAAGTATTGTTAAAATCCTTTTACGCGAAGGGTTTATCGAAAACGTGAGAAAACATCGCGAAAACAACAAACCTTTTTTGGTTTTAACCTTACGACATAGAAGGAATAGAAAAAGACCCTATAGAAATATTTTAAATTTAAAACGGATCAGTCGACCTGGTCTACGAATCTATTCTAACTATAAACGAATTCCTAGAATTTTAGGTGGGATGGGAATTATAATTCTTTCTACTTCTCGAGGTATAATGACAGACCGGGAAGCTCGAGAAGAAAAAGTCGGCGGAGAAATTTTGTGTTATATATGGTAATCCTTTTAATATCCAAGTTGGGTCTGAAACTTCCTATTTGTGAAAAAAAAAAGAAAAAGAGCAAGTTGTCTAATACCGTTCCTCCTCCATCAGTTGAGAATTCAAGGGGGGTTTACCAGGAATGAAAGAACAAAAATGGGTTCATGAAGGTTTAATTACTGAATCGCTTCCCAACGGTATGTTCCGGGTTCGTTTGGATAATGAAGATCTGATTCTAGGTTATGTTTCAGGAAAGATCCGACGTAGTTTTATACGGATACTACCGGGAGATAGGGTCAAAATTGAAGTAAGTCGTTATGATTCCACCAGAGGACGTATAATATATCGACTCCGTAACAAGGATTCGAAGGATTAGGTAGTTTTTTTCACTTCAACATCCCTTTTGTGGAAATACGATTCGAGGTGGAAAATTTCAAGAAACTTTTTTCTTCCAAAAAGTCATTATAATTAAGGTAAGGAATAAAAAAATATGAAAATAAGAGCTTCTGTTCGTAAAATTTGTGAAAAATGTCGATTAATCCGTAGACGGGGACGAATTATAGTAATTTGTTCCAACCCGAAACATAAACAAAGACAAGGATAATTAGACTCCCTAAAAGAACCAATGTACAAATAAGGAATCTGTTTTGGCATGAAATGGATATATCCATATTTCTCTAATGCATATTTATGAGATGATAAAATATGGCAAAAGCTATACCGAGACGTAGAAATGGACGTATTGGTTTACGTAAGAGTACACGTAGAATACCAAAAGGAGTTATTCATGTTCAAGCAACTTTTAATAACACCATTGTTACTGTTACAGATATACGGGGTCGGGTGGTTTCTTGGGCCTCTGCCGGTACTTCTGGATTCAAGGGTACAAGAAGGGGGACGCCGTTTGCTGCTCAAACCGCAGCGGGAAATGCTATTCGTACAGTAGTAGATCAAGGTATGCAACGAGCAGAAGTCATGATAAAAGGCCCTGGTCTCGGAAGAGACGCAGCATTACGAGCTATTCGTAGAAGTGGTATCCTATTAACTTTTGTACGGGATGTAACTTCTATGCCGCATAATGGCTGTAGACCTCCGAAAAAAAGACGTGTGTAGAAATGAATATTGAAGCCATTTTCAGAGAAACAAGAGAAATAAACGATTACATGATCTAATCAAATAATATTACTATGGTTCGAGAGAAAGTAACAGTATCTACTCGGACACTACAGTGGAAGTGTGTTGAATCAAGAACAGACAGTAAACGTCTTTATTATGGACGCTTTATCCTGTCTCCACTTATGAAAGGTCAAGCTGACACAATAGGCATTGCGATGCGAAGAGCTTTGCTTGGAGAAATAGAAGGAACATGTATTACACGTGTAAAATTTGAATCTGAGAAAATCCCACATGAATATTCTACCGTGGGGGGGATTCAAGAATCATTACATGAAATTTTAATGAATTTGAAAGAAATTGTATTGAGAAGTAATATATATGGAACTTGTCACGCGTCTATTTGTGTCAAGGGTCCTGGATATGTAACTGCCCAAGACATCATCCTACCGCCTTGTGTAGAAATCGTTGATAATACACAACATATAGCTAACTTGACGGAACCAATTGATTTGTGTATTGAATTACAAATCGAGAAAAATCGCGGATATCTTATAAAAACGCCACAAAACTTTCAAGATGGTAGTTATCCTATAGATGCCGTATTCCTGCCTGTTCGAAATGCGAATCATAGTATTCATTCCTATGGGAATGGGAATGAAAAACAAGAGATACTTTTTCTCGAAATATGGACAAATGGGAGTTTCACTCCGAAAGAAGCACTTCATGAAGCCTCTCG